CGAATCCATAAGAAGTGATCCAATTTTTTTCATCGTGTCTGGATGAAGACCAAAGATCTTGAGCGACCGATCCGGCAGAACAACTCAAAAGATAAAGAAGTATCGTGAATTTCTTCATGCTCGTTCCAAGTTCGAAGTACCATTTGTACAAATAAGAATCCCCTCCCTTACATGATTTCTTCTTCATATAGATAGATATAGGATCTATGGGGCAATTACTTAGAAGTACATTTTGTGTAACAGCCCTTCCTATCTGATAGAAAAGGATCCCATGATCCTGAACCGATCTTATCTGGGATCGAAAATCCCAAGTTTTTCTATGAAGAGCTGATCTAATTGTATTAGTTTCTATAATGGATTTCTTCTGTGTAATACTAATCGATAGGGCCTCATTTATAAGTGCTACAAGATCTCGCGCATTGGAACCCATGGTTATGGACCCGAATCCGTTAGTATGGAACATCTTCTTTTCCAAGTGAAATCCCCTAGTATATGAAAGAATGAAAAAGTGCTTTCGTTGTTGTGGAAGAAGAAGCCTTCGTATCTTAATGCATGTATTTAATTTATTCGGAGCTATTAGAGCGGGATCCACTTTTTGGGGAATATGAGTCGAAGCAATAACAAGAATCTTTCCAGTGGAACATCTTTCACAATCCCTGGAGAGATAGTTCTCTAATAGACCGAGGGATAAGTAATTCGACTCATTCACATGCAGATCATGAATGTTTGGAATCCATATTATGCAAGGAGACATTGCTTTTGCTAATTCGAATTGAAGGGTGATATCAAATCGGTCTATTTTCGGCGTCATATACATAGTTAGCAGCTCCGTATCAATATCAAGGTCATCATCACTATCATCAATATCGTCACTATCATCAATATCGATATCGTCACTATCATCAATATCGATATCGTCAATAAGATAACCTTTAGGCTTGTCATCCAGGAACTTGTTCGGAAATACCGTAATGAAAGGAACATAGGAGTTTGTCGCTAGGTATTTGACCAAACAGGATCGTCCAGTTCCTATAGAACCTATCACTAAAATACCTCTAGAAGGGGATAGGGCTAAGCGGAGCGAAAAGGGTTTTCCATGAGGAGATGGGGAATGAAAACTATTAGCCCCACACGAGGTTTGTGAATAAGTGATTGTCTGATAATGAGCAAGGAATATCCGTCTTTCTGCTAAACAGGATCTATTGAACTCATAATTCATTAGATCCTTTTGATGAATGTCAACTAAGTATCGTAAGGAAATTGATCCCGGTTGTTCAATCATTTGATAACCAGAGTCATTCTTTAATAAATGATCACTATGAGTCAGACTCAATAGAATTTGATCAATCCTTTTTTCTGTCGTTAAGGCGGAGAACTGAACCAAGAATTCTCTTTCTTCATCATCAATCGAATCACTGTTCGCGACCCAGAATTCTATTTTCTCATCAATCCAATCACCGTTCACGTTTTTTCTTTTTCTTATCAATGAATAGATCTCTTTACTTGTACGACTTAGATGTCTCGTATTTCTCGAAAAAAGGATTCGATTGATGGGATTTGGTATGATACTTACAAGATCGATGAGATTGATCTTCCAATATTTATTCTTAGAACGTATTGATTTGACCCCATAAGCGGGACCACCACCCAATAGCATGTTGCCACCAGAAGCATAACCCCGTATTTCTTCCAGAGAATCTCCTAATTGTTCCAGAACAACTAGAAAGAGATTCTTTAACCAGAAAGGATTCAGTTCAGATGTAGGATACCTATCCAGAAGTTTTCGAAATTCCATCATGTATGATGGAATCATCAAAGATTTGATCTTTTCTAACTCTGTCTGTAACTCACTAGAGGCTCGGGAAACAAAGAGAAGATGTATACGAACGAGATATCCAGCAACAAGAAGAAGGAAAAAGATGGAATAGAGGAACTCCCGAGCATTTGTTGATCTCAGATGTGCCCATATCAATGGAACGGGTGACTCATTATTTCGATAAATCATTTCTTCGGACAGAAGAAGATTCTGTAAAAATTGACTCGAAATCTCACTTATCGGAGTCCATTGTGTAAGAATCTTCTGAGGAATTGGCCGTGGTATATCTGATCCATGCATCATATCATGAAAAATGGATACAAATTTTTGACTACTACTCAGTATCGGCAATGGGTCTGAAAGAGTATCTAAAAGGGTGAAATTGAGATATTTGCACCCTGTCGAAGTAAGGAACCATGGCATATATGTTTGGAACAGATTCCATTTTGAGAGATTTGAAAAAGCACTATCTCGTTGAAAGGTTCTATACATCTGCCCTTTCTCAACGCATTTCTTTAGACAAAGACTCCGTTTTTTCCTCTTTCCGGATGGTAAATACTTCTCAGAACATGGAGTGTGAATCAAACCCATGTTTGAATTGAAACTGAGATACTGATGCAAGTTATTCCCTTCTGAATCAGATAGATTCATATCTGAAAGAGGCTGACAATAAGTTTTTTCCAA